TCGATTGATCCAGGCACTTGGGATCCCATGGATGAAGATATGGTTTCTATAGACCCCATTGAATTTCGTTCAGAAGAAGAACCCTACAGGGATCGTATCGATTCTTATCAAAGAAAGACGGGTTTAACCGAAGCTGTTCAAACAGGCATAGGTCAACTAAAGGGTATTCCTATAGCAATTGGAGTTATGGATTTTCAATTCATGGGAGGCAGTATGGGATCTGTAGTAGGTGAGAAAATCACTCGTTTGATTGAATATGCTACTAATAGATCTTTACCTGTCATTATTGTGTGTGCTTCCGGAGGAGCACGCATGCAAGAAGGAAGTTTAAGTTTGATGCAAATGGCTAAAATATCTTCTGCTCTATATAATTATCAATCAGCTAAAAAGTTATTCTATGTATCAATCCTTACATCTCCTACAACTGGTGGAGTAACAGCCAGTTTTGGTATGTTGGGGGATGTCATTATTGCTGAACCTAATGCATACATTGCATTTGCGGGTAAAAGAGTAATTGAACAAACATTGAATAAGACAGTACCCGATGGTTCGCAAGCGGCCGAGTTTTTATTTCATAAGGGCTTATTCGACCTAATCGTACCACGTAATCTTTTAAAAGGCGTTCTGAGTGAGTTATTTCAGCTCCACGGTTTCTTTCCACTTCAAAAATTAAAATAAATAAATCAATATAAATAAATCAATCTAGTACTAGATTGATTTATTTTATTTGTAGCGAACAAGTATTTAGTTTCTCATAATAAAAAAAAACAAAACTAAGAAAAATGCCTATTTGATGACATAAGTTTTTTTAGTAAGAATCGGAGGTTTCAGATAATTTTTTTTTCTAAATTCTAAAATAAAATATATTAAAATATATAATAAAAATAAAATAAATATATAATTAAAATAGAAAATTGTAATTAATATTATATTATTATTGTAATTTAAAATTATTGTAATTTATATTATTTAATATTATTTAATATTTAATAATTAATATTATCTTTAATTATTTATTATATAGATTATTATATAGATTTATATAGATTATTATATAGATTTATATATATTTATAGATTTATATATATTTAGTGGTTTTATATATATTTAATTTAGTTATATTTAATTTAGTAGATTTAGTAGTACTAATTACTACACTACTTAAATTTACTAATTACTACACTACTTAAATTTAAGTATTGAAATATTAAGTATTGCAATAGTATTTTTCAAACTCCATTTTTAAAACTTCAATATTTTCAATATTACTTATAATAGATAGACTTATCATAAGCATAAGGTCTTTTTTTTTTTTTTTAATAGATACAAATATGAAATTTTAATTGAGGCACCTATTATATGACAGATCTCAACTTTCCCTCTATTTTTGTGCCTTTAGTAGGCCTAATATTCCCGGCAATTGCAATGGCTTCTTTATCTCTTTATGTCCAAAAAAATAAGATTGTCTAAATCCGATGGGACCCAATGTTATCGATTCAACACGGATCATAATACATATATTTATTTAGTGTAATATGATATGTGACTCTTTCCATTCCATACACACACAAATGAAAGAACTGTTATGCACGCGGATACATGATATCCGCATAAATGTATATATATGCAGGGTATAGCTGGTCCAAAATGGATCAGTTAATTTTTTTTTAATAGAAAGTCAATGCATCTAACCAATTACTACACATCAGAATAGCGCTAGTTGATGAAAGTTACTTTGGGATAAAGAAAGGTAAAGTCAAATTAATTTGGGTTATTCTCTTAATTCCAATCGAATGCAACTGGATCTAGTATGAATTGGCGATCAGAACATATATGGATAGAACTTATAAGGGGGTCTCGAAAAACAAGTAATTTTTGCTGGGCCTGTGTCCTTTTTTTAGGTTCACTAGGATTCTTAGTGGTTGGAACTTCTAGTTATCTTGATAGGAATCTGATATCGGTATTTCCATCTCAGCAAATTATTTTTTTTCCACAAGGGATTGTGATGTTTTTCTACGGGATCGCGGGTCTATTCATTAGTTCCTATTTATGGTGCACTATTTTGTGGAATATAGGTAGTGGTTATGACCTGTTCGATAGAAAAGAAGGAATAGTGCGCATTTTTCGTTGGGGATTTCCTGGAATAAATCGTCGCATCTTCCTTCGCTTCCTTATGAGAGATATCCAATCAATCAGAATTCAGGTTAAAGAGGGTCTTTATCCTCGTCGTGTCCTTTATATGGAAATCAGAGGCCAAGGGGCCGTTCCCTTGACTCGTACTGATGAGAATTTTTTTTCTCCACGAGAAATTGAACAAAAAGCTGCTGAATTGGCCTATTTCCTGCGTGTACCAATTGAAGTATTTTGAAATGAATTGAAATGTTTTTTTTCTCAACACGGGGAAAAGAACTTGTTAATTCTTTACTAAATCTTTACTAAATTAATACACAAAAATAGGAATAGATCCATAGGTTCAAAGCCTTGTTGTTCTTGTTATAGAACTCGTGCTTCAGAGAGATATCATATAGAGTCAAGTAATGAAGCGGGTTCATTAACAATTCAATTCACAGATAAGATAAAAAATGAAAAAAAAGAAAGCATTGCCTTCTTTCCCATATCTTGCATCTATAATATTTTTGCCCTGGTGGGTTTCTCTCTCATTTAATAAGTGTCTGGAACTTTGGGTTACTAATTGGTGGAATACCAGACAATCCGAAACTCTCCTGAATGATATTCAGGAGAAAAACATTCTAGAAAGATTCATAGAATTAGAAGAACTCTTTCTGTTGGACGAAATGATAAAGGAGTACCCGGAGACACATATACAAAAACTTCGTATAGGAATACACAAGGAAACAATACTATTAGTCAAAACACACAATGAATATCATCTCCATTTCATTTTGCATTTCTCGACAAATATAATCTGTTTCACTATTCTAAGTGGTTATTTTATTCTGGGTAATGCGGAACTTGATATTCTTAATTCTTGGTTTCGGGAATTCCTCTATAACTTAAGTGACACAATAAAAGCTTTTTCGATTCTTTTAGTTACTGATTTATGGATTGGATTTCACTCGACCCATGGTTGGGAACTAATAATGGGTTCGGTTTACAACGATTTTGGATTGTCTCATAACGATCAAATTATATCTGGTCTTGTTTCTACCTTTCCAGTTATTCTAGATACAATTGTGAAATATTGGATCTTCCATTATTTAAATCGTGTATCTCCTTCGCTTGTAGTCATTTATCATTCAATGAATGAATGATAAACTCATTGATCTCCTGATATCAATCAAATCAAAATCTTTCTTCCTTTAAAGGAAAGCATTTTCCATTTTACTTAATTTTTTCTATTTCTACCTGTTTAAGGTATTTGCCCTATATTTATATTCCAGTACAATTATTCCAGTACAATGACAACAGACTCATGCATAGGGAACTAGACTAGCTACCTATCTAATTTATTGTAGAAATTCCGGGATCCGCGATTGGACATGCAAAATAGAAATACTTTTTATTGGGTAAAGGAACGGATAACTCGATCCATTTCTGTATCGATTATGATATATGTAATAACTCGGGTATCTATTTCAAATGCATATCCCATTTTTGCACAGCAGGGTTATGAAAATCCACGAGAAGCAACTGGACGAATTGTATGTGCCAATTGCCATTTAGCTAATAAGCCCGTGGATATTGAAGTTCCACAAGCTGTGCTTCCTGATACTGTATTTGAAGCAGTTGTTCGAATTCCTTATGATATGCAACTGAAACAAGTTCTTGCTAATGGTAAAAAAGGGGGTTTAAATGTGGGTGCTGTTCTTATTTTACCCGAGGGATTCGAATTAGCCCCCCCCGATCGTATTTCTCCTGAGTTGAAAGAAAAGATAGGAAATCTGTCTTTTCAGAGCTATCGTCCCAATAAAAAGAATATTCTTGTGATAGGTCCTGTTCCCGGTCAGAAATATAGTGAAATCGTCTTTCCCCTTCTTTCCCCCGACCCCGCTGCGAAGAAAGACGTTCACTTCTTAAAATATCCCATATATGTGGGCGGGAACAGGGGAAGGGGTCAGATTTATCCTGATGGTAGCAAGAGTAACAATACGGTCTATAATGCTACATCAGCAGGTATAGTAAGCAAAATAGTACGTAAAGAAAAAGGGGGATATGAAATAACCATAGTTGATGTATCGGATGGACGTCAAGTGGTTGATATTATACCTCCAGGGCCAGAACTTCTTGTTTCAGAGGGCGAATCCATCAAGCTTGATCAACCATTAACAAGCAATCCCAATGTGGGAGGGTTTGGTCAGGGAGATGCGGAAATAGTACTTCAAGATCCATTACGTGTCCAAGGCCTTTTATTCTTCTTCACGTCCGTGATTTTGGCACAAGTTTTTTTAGTTCTTAAAAAGAAACAATTTGAAAAGGTTCAATTGTACGAAATGAATTTCTAGGTCCTTAAATTCTTTAACATCAAGTTAGTAAAAAGTGCCGATTTAGTGTCGATCAATACAATTAAATTATGTATGATCAAAAAATTCTGTAAATCCTTTTGCTTTCTTTGTTTATTTTGCGGGACGCCCGGAATTCATTACTTGTATCCCATTTATAGACAATAGGTATGTATACAAACAAATACAAAAGAGGACAATAGAAGACAAAGATGGAAAAAATGAAAAGAACAAATCCTTTTAGGATTCGGGGGGATTACTAGTCTTACTAATCTTGTATTCGACACAAGAAAAATCCTTTTTCTTGTGTCGTCTTGTATTGAAATAATGATTATTTTTTTCCTGTTCGTCAAAGATTACTATTCCTTCTTTTTCGGGTCTATCGGAACTCCTTTGTTTAGATTCAGACGAAGTAAACAAAAAAGGAAAAGAAAGGATTATGGAAGAGTAATTTATTGAACAAATAGAACTTCTTCACTTGTTCAATTAAGTTAAACTTCTTAGAAAAGAAAAATGAAAAAAAAAGGCTTTTACTCTTCC